TCCCCAACATATTTTGAGTCGTCTTACGTACAAATACAAAGGATTTGCTTGTTACTAAATAGAGTTTAGGCCTGTGTTTTTTTCTTTAGATCCCCTGTTTTACTCCGATAGTATGATCGTGCGGAATCAATGCAGAGGGAATGAATACATTTCCATACTATACTAAATGAAATAAGTGAAATCAATAGAAAAGAGAATCTGAATCCTTGCACATTACTTATTCGACTTCGACTGGATCTTACAGAGCCTATTGATGTCATGTACGACATGATTCGGGTCTAATCATAGAAAAAGTTTTCCTCAGGCGAACCAGCCTATCCTATGCCTATGTGTGGCGCGGTGGTTGGAACAGAGACACATTTGCTTGTAAATTCCAATGTGGCAGATAAAATCATATATCTGCACGGGCCAATCAATAGTTCAAGTCGCACACTCCCATAATCCATATTCTCTTCGAAGAATCCACTTCAACTATTCATATTCAAATTCAAAAAAGTCAATATGATATTGGGGAGTTGAAGGGAAATATCCAACAAAATGTCTTATTTTTTTTTTAATCCATATTTGTAGCAATGAAAAACTATTCTTCCTCCTCAAATACATAATTGATTAGCAATAACTAGGATCTATCTATCCTCTCTATCTCTATAAACTCTATACTATAAAGGACCAGAAATGCCTTGCTTACGTATCATTAAGAAGTGCATTAACATAAATACGGCCGTAAGAAGAGGTAATACAAAAGTGTGTAAACTATAAAAACGGGTCAAAGTAGATTGACCCACACTAGCGCTTCCACGTAATAACTCAACCAAAGGCGCTCCTATTACAGGAATAGCGTCAGGTACGCCTGTCACGATTTTGACTGCCCAAAAACCAATTTGATCCCAAGGTAAGGAATAGCCAGTTACACCAAAAGATGCGGTCAATACAGCAAGAACTACGCCTGTAACCCAAGTCAATTCGCGAGGTTTTTTAAATCCACCGGTGAGATACACACGAAATACGTGGAGGATCATCATTAGGACCATCATACTTGCTGACCATCGATGCACTGAGCGGATTAACCAACCAAAGTTAGCCTCAGTCATTATATATTGAACCGAGGTAAAAGCCTCGGTAACGGTTGGACGATAATAAAAGGTCATGGCAAACCCCGTAGCTACTTGTACTAAAAAACAAGTAAGCGTAATCCCTCCTAGACAATAAAATATGTTTACGTGAGGGGGAACATACTTACTAGTTATATCATCTGCAATCGCCTGAATTTCGAGACGCTCTTCAAACCAATCATATACTTTATTGAGATAGGTAAACCAAGGGAAATCCCCCTCCGAGAACTGTATATGAGAATTTCATCTCGTACAGCTCAAGCAAAAACACCCCCATACTGGCTGCAACAGATATCTAATAGGAAGTTTGAAACTTCTTCTTTGTACTCCGTCCAATCTTATCTGAAAAAAAAAAAGGAAGAACCAAAATTAAGCTATTCTTTTCTTTCTTCTTTTGTGATGATAATGCCAAAATATCAAGTCAGCTCATTCATCTTTATGTTGATCATTCCAGGCCTCTTGAATTTTCTCTGTCTCTATTTTTTTTTGTAGAATGAGAATCTAGATTTCTTGTTGTTTATTTTATAATTGATAGAAATTATCTTGTTGAGACCCTAGGAATCGGTTGAAACCTCAGATTCATACTAGAAACCACGATGATTGAATAAAGCCCTCAAGCTAGGTCCAAAGGCTCTCTGAGTAAGAACCATTAGAGAATCACTTATTCAATGAATAGAGGAAATGACTCAAAATTCAGAGAAAGATTTGTCCGTTGGTAAAAAAAAAATAAGCAAACAAATGAGGATAAGAATTATTTTGAAAGAAGAAACCCCTCCGATTTCTAATTCTAAATGAAATCCTTGGCATTTTTTGAGTCCGGTCACGAGATCTGAAACGGTAGGTATGAATCATAGTTCCAATCTTTCTTTTCTTTATCTATTTCATTCCAAATATTCCGTGCTCCGGATACTAGAATGAATGAATATCCGACGAGGCAGAATCCATCTTTTTCAAGATGACAGACCCATTCTCTGTACTATCAATAGGATCTATTATAACAAGTCACACACTCATATTCCGGAAATACCGAAACAAAAGAATTTCGCGGTCGAACTGCCAGAAGGGCCTATAAATCCTAGTCCTACCTAAGTGATGAATTTTGGATCGAAAAGCGAGGACTTCATGATTTTGATGGACCTAGTTCATTGAAATTCCATCCAATACAACGGAAGAGTTATAAATTTCCAAAATAATAGATAGGAATACCGCGAATAAAGCCATTGCGACACCCATCAAAGGGGTAGTTCCCCATCCAGGAGCTACTTTACCATATTCCGAATTCAAGGGTTTCAATAAACCCCCTAGACCTGTTTTTCTTGGTCTTGGACCAGATCGAGAATTGCCCTCAAAGGTTTGTGTAGCCATAAATCCTATTGCATTGGTTGAGATCTGTTGACTTTGTATACCATTACACTGTAAATAAATCATCTTATCATAGATCCGTTGTGATCTTGAAATTAGAAAATAATGGAAACAGCAACCCTAGTCGCCATCTTTATATCTGGTTTACTTGTCAGTTTTACCGGGTACGCCTTATATACCGCTTTTGGGCAACCCTCTCAACAACTAAGAGATCCATTCGAGGAACACGGGGACTAGTTGAAGTAAAGTAAAGAGCCTCCCAAGAAACAAGGGAGGCTCTTTACTTTGACTTCAATTGAGTATAATCAAACATTATTTTGCCCTTTTAGTCGGAACCTTAGGTGGTTCTCGAAAAAAGATAGCGAAAAAAATGATTCCTAGAGTCGACACTAAGAGGAATGTATAAACCAATGCTTCCATAAATTTGATCGTGGTTTACAATTATAGCTTCCACACCTGTTCATTTGGTTTGGGATTATCTCCCAGATAAAGATAAGAATCAAATAAAAATCAGCAATTCAACTCAAGATTTCTCTCGTAACCTATAGAAAAACCAAATCACAAAAATACAATACAGGTGAAAGATACCAGATCAATCTTGTATCAGACTACCTGTCTCCTTGTAGTTGGATCTCCAAGTTTTTGGAACGCCCCAAATTCCACTTGAGCATCCAAATCCGGGTCAATACCAGCAAAAACATCTCTGAATAAGGTTCTAGCTCCATGCCAAATATGTCCGAAAAAGAAGAGCAAAGCAAAGGAAGCATGCCCAAAAGTGAACCAACCCCTCGGACTGCTACGAAAAACACCGTCGGATTTCAAAGTAGCACGATCTAATTCAAAAATTTCACCTAATTGAGCGCGTCTAGCATATTTTTTCACAGTTGCAGGATCACTATAACTGACTCCATTGAGTTCGCCGCCGAAGAACTCAACGGTGACTCCTACTTGTTCGACACTATACTTAGATTCTGCCCTTCTAAAAGGCACATCGGCTCTCACAATTCCGTCTCCATCTACCAAAACCACTGGAAATGTTTCAAAAAAAGTAGGCATACGACGTACAAAAAGTTCACGCCCCTCTTTATCTCTAAAGATAGGGTGTCCTAACCACCCAACAGCTATTCCATCCCCACTGTCCATTGAGCCCGCTCTAAATAATCCCCCTTTTGCTGGATTATTGCCAATGTAATCATAAAAAGATAATTTTTCGGGAATTTTAGACCAAGCTTCGGAGAAACTCTGATTTTCCACTAGTCCGGCACCAACCCTTCGATATATTTCTTGTTGGAAGTATCCCTGATCCCATTGATAACGAGTGGGGCCGAATAATTCGATGGGAGTAGTTGCTGAACCATACCACATAGTTCCAGCAACTACAAAAGCTGCAAAAAAGACAGCAGCAATACTACTGGAAAGAACGGTTTCAATATTACCCATACGTAATCCTTTGTATAGGCGTTGGGGCGGACGGACACTAAGATGAAATAGGCCCGCTAATATGCCCAATGTCCCCGCTGCAATATGATGAGAGGCTATACCTCCCGAAACAAAAGGGTCAAAACCCTCTACGCCCCAGGCAGGACTTACAGATTGTACTTTTCCTGTTAGTCCATAAGGATCGGACACCCATATTCCAGGACCATACAAGCCTGTTACATGAAATGCACCAAACCCAAAACAAGCTAAGCCTGAAAGAAATAAATGAATTCCAAAAATCTTGGGCAAATCCAAAGAGGGTTTTCCCGTACGTTCATCACGAAATATTTCTAGATCCCAATACACCCAATGCCAGATGGCTGCCAAGAAGCACAAGCCGGAAAACACAATATGTGCCCCGGCCACACCCTCATAACTCCAAATACCCGGATTTGTTACAGTCCCCCCTGTGATATTCCAACCGCCCCATGAATTGGTTATTCCTAAACGAGTCATGAAGGGTATAACAAACATACCCTGTCTCCACATTGGATCAAGAACGGGGTCAGAGGGGTCAAAAACTGCTAATTCGTATAGAGCCATTGAACCCGCCCACCCAGAAACGAGAGCTGTATGCATTATATGAACAGCAAGCAACCGGCCGGGATCATTCAATACGACGGTATGAACACGATACCAAGGTAAACCCATGAAAATACCCCCTTCGAAGAAAAATAGATACTATGTAACTTTATCGCATTGGAAAAGACTATGCTATAGACTTCCGCCTTTCAGTTCAGTGGATTATTTCGAATGAAGGGCTCCTAGTTCTTTTTTGTTGGTAATAGGTAATAATGGAACAATTCTGTTAGTCTGTTAGTAAGAACAAAGAAAAGCAGATCTATTCTATACCCGATAAGTACCAATACGCAATGGGGCATTTTCTATGAATATGAACGAATGCATAGAAATTTATTTAGCGTTCGAAGAACCCGACCCCTTCATAAGATTTTTCCCTTATTCATTTCATCTTCCTAGATGAACTTTTTCATATTTTGAAAACAATAAAAAAAAATCATTTTGACATTTCCACATAAAAGTGAAATCTTATACTTGACTCTTTTCTCTCTCATATATGCCTGTTGGTGTTCCAAAAGTTCCTTTTGAGTTTTTTGAGAGTGAGGATCTTGACGAAGAAAAAAAAAGGGGGGCTAAGCCTCAGACTAGGAAGCCGGCTTGTTATCCTAGTCATTTGATTAACGATTCGCCTCGGGATAGGGCTAACAATTATCCTGGGGATAACAATAACTATAGCGATGATGATCCGTTTAACAATTATCCTGGGGATAATGATAACTATAGTGATGATGATCCGTTTATTAACATTAACAATTATCCTCGGAAAAACGATAACAATAGTGATGATGATCCGACTAGCCCTTGGATTGATTTTAGTAAGTTCCCTACTAAAGATGAGAAAACAAAGGAAAAGCAACCAAAGCTGGAGTGGATTGACCTATAGTGCGACTTGTCAGACATATTGGGCCATATGGGATTTCCCCGTTCTCTCCTCCGATCGAGATACCTCTGCTTCGCCAAAAAAATTGATGAAACTATCAAGAATTTGGAGCGTGAAGTGCAATTAGATCCATTCTTTGAGGGATCAATATTCATAGTATCAATTAGAAATAGAAGAGAATTTATGGTTGGCTTGGTTGAACCAATAAAATGAAGTATCCAGGCTCCGTTCAGAAAATACTCACTTGGTAATATGGACATGAAATGAATAAAAAAAAAAAGTCGTATCAAAAAGAAACGGTATTGGGAGCATTTGTACTATATATATAAATAAAAATCGGTTGGACCCTTACCCGGAGTAGAGCATAAACCTAAAAAAATAGAAGAGGCCCATTCAGGAACAAGAAAATAACAGAGTCCTAATTTGGAAATGAAACAATACATCAATGAGAGGGTAATTCGAGATAAGTTTATAGGGGGTAGAAAAAAAAAGCCCTTCTATAAAATAAAATAAAATAGAAAAAGGCCAACATATTGATTTTTTTTGCAATTTTTTGAACCGTATGCATTCAAAGGTGCGTGTACGGTTCCTAAAGGATAGCATTTTGTCCTAATCACCCGACTTCATCGAGAAAGATTAATTTTTTTAGGAAAACCTATTAATAAAGAGAGCGGTAACCTCGTTGCGGGTCTCATAGCATATCTCAGTACGAACGATAGTACCAGGGATATTTTTTTGTATATAAACTCGCCGGGCGGGTTAATGCGACAAGGAATGGCTATTTATGATTTGATGCATGCGGCGCCCATAGATGTATACACGGTATGCATGGGAAAAGCCTGTGGAATGGCTTGTTTCATTCTATTCGGAGGAGCACCTACCAAACGCATAGCATTCCCTCACGCTTGGCGCCAATGATTTTTTATTTGTATTTGATAGAAAAAAGAAGACTATGCCTTCGCCATATGAAATATGAAAAAGATTATTGAGTAAAAATAGCATGGCACGTCGAGTTCGGTATGAGTAAACAAACTATTATTGTTTTTCATAACATGAGATTTTGTATCGGGAGAGTAGTATGAGACAAAATAGATTTCCGATTTTTTCTTATCTATCGGGAGTTTATTTCAGCGTCACAATTTTTTGTTTTAGCGCCAGAATTCTTTTTCCACTTCACTTCTCCTATTTATATTATCAAAGTCAAAGAGTACTAAAAAAAAAAAAAGAAACTTTGGGATTGCTGAATCACAGACGAGAAAACTTCTAAATTCCATATAGAAATAGAAAGCAACGGAACCATCATAGTATTTTTGAATTCTACCGAAAGGAAGGGTGGTAAATGGATCACTTAATGATCTGGATCTGATAGATCCTATTTTTTTTTTCTCTTTTTCGCGCTGGAAGGGACGAAAGGTAAATTCCATTGGATAGCCGTATGCAATACAGAATAAATGCCTGTACGGTTGTTCAATTTTCTCTATTCTTTTTATCTCTTTCCTTCGCCCGAGGGTGCAAGATATGATATAAAGTAGAGGAATTCTTCATTCTTTTATATCATCAGGGTAATGATGCGCCAACCTCGCGGTAAGTTTTCAAAAATCCGCAGAAGACACCCTTTAAAAGAAATAGAAGTGTTGTTTTACTTACGCAACCAGATGGAAGAGGCTTATGCACGACATACGCACAAAACCCGGCAAGTTATACACGACGACATCCAAAGAATGGCTTATATGTCAGCAGAAGAAGCCCAAGCTCATGGAATTATTGATATTATAGGAGACGACACCCTCGGGAAGTATGACGAGTACGAGTATGACGAAGAAAACTAAAAACACAACAAAAACTGGCCCTAGAGATAAGGATCTGCAGCGGAAACGCGGGTAAATCCTTTATTCTGCTTCAAATCAACGTTCAAAAAGACGAAATCATATCAATTCAAAATGGCTTTCTTTTTTTTTTTTTTGCTAATTCCATTTTTGAACGTTGATAAGATAAGATCCTTCTATTTCGCAGCACCTTAATATGGCCTTAATATGGCATAGACTTACTAATTACTAATTCCGTTTTAGATTTTCTATTTTAGGAGGTTTATGTTGTATTTTTCTCTTTCTTCTTACTTAATAAGAATATTCTATTTTAGGAGATTTATGGTCTATTTTAAAAGGTTTAGGTTGTATTTTTCTCTTTTCTATTTATTCTTAATATATTTAAGAATTAGAAAAAGAATAGGATTTTCTATTTCTGTTTTCTTTTTCTATTTATTCAAAATATTTTTAAGAATAATAAAGAAGAAAAAATAAAAAGGAAAAAAAAAAGGGTTACCCACCTTTTACATAAGAAGCTACTCTGTGGTAAAACTTTCGAGTAGAGAGAAACTTATGCACGAATGAATTCTCAAAATTTCATATATAATATAGAATTCTATTCTTTACCATTTTTTCACTTTGAAACCAAAAGAGGTCAACATGATAAACATGACCGCTCGATGCCAAAAGAAACTCCTTTTGGCAAAACTTCCAAGCATACGCATAGTTATGCGGGAGGTTCATATTTTTTGTAATTACATAAACAAAGAATTCAGTCCTGTTCTGGAAAGGGCTATCCAGTCTTTTTTTGTTTGGGCCTTATCCCAATTCCTCCAATGGAGAACCTGGATAATCCCCAGAGCTGCGAAGGTCATAAATATTATTTTGACCTCGCGCATTTTTTGGATCATAATTCTTGTGTTTTTTGTTGTTTGGGTTTTAGATCTTATTGGCAAAAAGTGCACTCAAGATGACCTTGTAAAGAGAATCGAAAACGAATACCAAAAGAAGATTGAATGGAAGTGGGTCTAATACATTTCTTTTTGAGTTTTTTTTTTATTTGAAACCCTACTGCATTTAGAACTCTATATGCACTAGGGCTTCAAATGGATCAGATCCGCAGATGTCTGAAGCAGAAAGGAAAGTACATCTTTTTCTTTTTTTACCGCGTTAAACGTTAAAAGAAAAATAAGGTAAATAACCCTCTGGTTAGGATCTATCTAAACCAGCCCCCTTTTTTGTATTGTATACAATTCAAGATGCCAACTATTAAACAACTTATTAGAAACACAAGACAGCCAATCAAAAATGTCACAAAATCCCCCGCTCTTCGGGGATGTCCTCAGCGTCGAGGAACATGTATTAGGGTGTATGTGCGACTCGTTCAGATCATGAGCTGGAACAAAAAAAAAAGAAGCATTTTCCCAGTCTCAATGACCAGTACCAATCAATAGGATGGAATTCTTCCAGTCATTATCTAAAAAAAGAAAACCCCCGTTGTGTTGTGTATAAAATTTATGGTTTCCATTGGTGCAAATCCAATCACCTTAATTGGAAATGAAAAGCAATTCCCCTTTGGTAGCAAATGTATCCATTAAGCGGGGGATTGAGTAGTTAAGAAGCATAAATAGAGCGCTCTCACTCTTGCAAGAACGGATGAACAGGGTCAGCAACCTAGCCAACTTTCATAATGAAATGCCGTTACTATATGGGTAGATCTCATTGTGAAAAGATCTATTATTGGACAATTCATGGGTAGAGTCAAAGAATGTGAACTGTACAAGTTACTAATAGCATTGATTAAATCGGGAAGGGGGCTCCGGCGTATAGAGAGGACCTCACCGTTTACGAAGTAACCATAGAAACGAAGGAACCCACGATTTATTTATCCCTTTCCCTTTACTATCGAATTTCTACTTTAAATAACTACTCAATTGAAATTGTAGTATTTCTTTTTTCATACCTAGTCTCGATACAATTTCTTATTTCAGATGAAATGCTCGTAAAAAAATCGTGGTTGGGAAGGTCATAGTAGCAAAAGCCATTGGAATTTTTATTTTATACATCGGACGAATCCGTTTTGTTATTAATAGACGAGGGGGAAATGACTGAAAGAAAAGAAATCAATTAGTTATTCAGCACATCAAAGTTTCAGTTGATTCAATGACCAGAACTATACGAGGTTATATAGCACGGAGACGTAGAAAAAAATCTCGTGTCTTTGCATCAAATAATCGGGGGGCTCATTCAAGACTTACTCGAAGTATTATACAACAAACCATAAGAGCTTTGGCATCTTCTCATCGGGATAGGGGCAGACAAAAGAGAAATTTTCGTCGTTTATGGATCACTCGGATAAATGCAGTAATTCGGGAGATTTGGGTATCCCATAGTTATAGTCGATTAATAAATGATCTGTACAAGAGGCAATTGCTTCTTAATCGTAAAATACTTGCACAAATAGCTATATCAAATACAAATTGTCTTTACATGATTGCCAAGGAGATCAGTAACTAAGGTAAGGTAAGAGGGTTGGAAGCAATCGACCGGAATGATTGAAACGTAAACGGAGATCCCCGGAGAATGGGCTCCGGGAAGGTTATAGTAAAAATGAATCTGATTATGATAAATTAGTAAAAAAAAAAGTATTTCTTTTTTCTTATAATTTTTTTACGATTTTACGATGTGTCAATTCAATCTGAATTCTCGAATTTTTCGAACAAAATATCAACCCCTGGTTGGGATTCGAATTGGATGGAATTTAGGTTCAATCAATTGAGAAATTGTCCTTTTTCTTTTTGGTTCGAGGACCTCTCGTTCTATTTTTTCTAGGAATAGGCTTGTTTTTATCAAATTTTTTCTTATAGTTAATAAAAGGTAACGAGGATAAAATACGAGCTTGTTTTATGGAAGTAGTTATTAATCGTTGTTGTTTCAAAGTCACTCTATTCACTCGTCTAGATAATATTTTTCCTTGATCACTAATAAATCGAGTAATTAAACTCAGATTTCTATAATCAATTCGATCCCCTGATCCAATTGGGGGCAAACGCCTACGAAAAGATCGCTTGGATTTAAGAAAACGCTTGGATTTATCCATGGTTTATTCCTTATCTCTAAAATCCTATTTCTGAATTCTCATTTATGATTTGACGGAAATAGGAGTTGATTGGTTTATGGTTTATTTGAAATAGATTATTATATGGAATTTGAATTTTATGAATCTGTTCCCATTTCTTGAATAGAGGGTACATACGCGCGCTCTTTCAAATTATTTTTTTATCTCCACATGAAGCGTATGTTTGTAACAATAGGGACAGAATTTTCTCAATTCTAATCGACTAGGTGTATTGTGTCGATTCTTTTGGGTGATATATCTGGAAATTCCAGAGAACTTCTTATTAATATCGTTTCGGACACAACTCTTACATTCCAAAATCACTCTTATTCTAACATCTTTACCCTTGGCCATGAACCTCCTTTGAGTTTTGGATTCACTCAATTCTTTCATTTTGATCCGAAACGAAAAAAAAAAAAAGAAGTTGCGAATTCGAAATCCAATTATGAAAGATTTGGTTGCAATCAATAGAGAAAAATAAAAATAAGTAATACAAAGATTTCTAACTATCAATTATTTAGAATCTCAGTTATAGTATATAGTAATAGTAGTATTTTTTTTTTTTATGATTTTGTTGCCCCGGATCCCATTTCCGCTCCCCCTCTATGAATTCGAACCCAAGCACAAGTTTTGATGCGATTGAATACCCATTTTCTCTTTCTTTAATACTAAAATAAAAAAGAAAAAACTGACATCAAAGAAAAAAATAAAGAAAGGAAGAAAAAAGAAAGGGCTGAGTCACAGATAATTTATTCTATCCGGAATCTTCTTAAGCCCTTCCCATGTCAATAACTAAAATGAAAAAAAGGGGAATGTCAACGCATCCGGGAATAGACGATTGATCTCTATCAATAAACCTGCCAAAGACCCAAACCATAGAGTACTTAGCACAGGTGCCACAGAGAGATATGTTTTTATATCTCGCATTGAAAATACTCCTTTTTTTTATAATACGTATAGGATCAGATGCATATGTGGTTAAGGAGCAATTGTATTTGTAGGCGAAATTCCTAAGGAAAACTAAAAGGGATAGACAAAGAAAGACTCGGTAAATGAAATTTACCTTCCCTTACAAGCCAAGAGAAAAAAGGACCTTTCCCTCTTTGTGGAACATTCCCAAGAAATCTTTTTTTTTTATTTATTATATCTTATTATAAATTCTATTTGATCCATGAGATCAAAAATAAGAAATAACAAGAGAGTTTGGATATCAATGAAGGAAATAATGATGTGGAAAACAAGACACGGATTCTCTACAATGACAGAGTAGCAGTAGGTCAATTAAAAGGGATGTAGCGCAGCTTGGTAGCGCGTTTGTTTTGGGTACAAAATGTCACGGGTTCAAATCCTGTCATCCCTACCTAATGCGTATCCTATGAACATTAATGAAGGATCAATAGCGATCAATCAAAATTGGACCTACCAAATCTTTGAGTTTATGAGACTATGATCCATGCAAAATCTATTGGGAGTACAATTAGAATCCTTTTCTTTAGGATCTTATCTATTGTGATAAGAAAGCGCTCTTAGTTCAGTTTCGGTAGAACGTGGGTCTCCAAAACCCAATGTCGTAGGTTCAAATCCTACAGGGCGTGATTCCACTCTTCTTAGGTCAAATGAAATTACAATGAAATTGCTTTATTTACTTGATAAACAATCTGAATTTGACCCCCTCCTTAGCTTTAATCCGCAGGAGGTCAATCAAAAAAAAAGAGAGGTTGCTTAATCAAAGGTCCAACTGATCCCCGCGTCTGTATTGTAAATATGCAGTTATGAATAATCCAGCCAAAGTAATAGGAATTAGACCTAACACGATTCCAAATAGTAAAACTTCAATCATTTCAACTTTGTTTGAAAGAGGAAATAAAGGGTAGGTAATATCTATCTCTAAATATTAATCCAAACCGATCATAAATCTCAATAAAAAAGAATTTCCAATTGACATGGAAAGTATTTATAAAAGAGGGCTCGTCGATTTTTATCAATTCTTCATTCAATCAATTTCAAATAAGTCGTATCTTGCTCAGTCCAATAAAAAGAGCGGAGGTTATAGTAAAAGCTGCCAGTAAAAAACCAAAATAACTAGTTATTGTAGGCATGAAAAAGCGAACTAGGATACATTTTAAATATACATATATTTATGAAGCACTTACCTAATTTTCTAT